GTTCAACATATTGTTGTACGTAGAACAGATTGTGGCACTATTCGGAATATTTCTGTAAGTCCTCGAAACGGTAAGATACCGGAAAGAATTTTTACCCAAATATTAATAGGTCGCGTATTAGCAGACGATATATATCTCGGTTCGCGGTGCATTGCGACCCGAAATCAAGATATCGGGGTTGGGCTTGTCAATAGATTCATAACCTTTCGAACTCAACCAATAGCCATCCGAACTCCTTTTACTTGTAGGAGTACATCTTGGATCTGTCGATTATGTTATGGCCGAAGTCCTACTCACGGTGACTTGGTCGAATTGGGAGAAGCTATAGGTATTATTGCAGGTCAATCTATTGGGGAGCCTGGTACTCAACTAACATTAAGAACTTTTCATACGGGCGGAGTATTCACAGGGGGTACTGCAGAACACGTACGAGCTCCTTTTAATGGAAAAATTCATTTTAATGAGGAGTTGGTTCATCCCACACGTACACGTCATGGACACCCTGCGTTTCTATGTTATAGATACTTGTATGTCACTATTGAGGGCGAAGATATTCTACATAGTGTGAATATTCCGCCAAAAAGTTTTCTTTTAGTTCAAAACGATCAATATGTTGAATCCGAACAAGTGATTGCTGAAATTCGTACGGGGGCATCGACTCTGAATTTTCAGGAAAAAATTCGAAAACATATTTATTCTGACTCAGAAGGAGAAATGCACTGGAGTACTGATGTGTATCATGCACCCAAATTTACATATGGTAATGTTCATCTTTTACCAAAAGCAAGTCGTTTATGGATATTATCGGCAAGGCTGTACAGATCCAGTGTAGTCTCCTTTTCACTCCACAAGGATCAAGATCAAATGACCACTCATTCTCATATTTCTAACTCCTTAATGACTAATGATCCTTCAAAATGTCGTAAAAAAGAACATAGGATTTCGAATTATTCAGAACGTAATCGAATGGGTCATTGCAATCACATATATCCGACAAAAAACTCCGGTTTATTGGCAAAGAGGCGAAAAAATAGATTCCTTATTCCATTTCAATCGAGTCAAGAGCGAGAAAAAGAATTAATGTCCCTTTGCGACGGTAGCTCGATTGAAATACCCGTAAATGGTATTTTCCGTGGAAATAGTATTTTTGCTTATTTCAATGATCCTCGATACCGAACAAAGAGTTCGGGAATTATTAAATATGAGACTATAGAGGTGCATTCCATCGTTAAAAAAGAGGATTTGATTGAATATCGAGGAGTCAAAGAATTTCGACCAAAATACCAACTGGTAGATCGATTTTTTTTTATTTCCGAGGAAGTACATATCTTATCTGGATCTTGTTCGATAATGGTACGGAATAATAGTATCATTGGGGTAGATACGCAAATTACTTTAAATAAAAGAAGCCGAGTAGGTGGAGTGGTTCGGGTGGAGAGAAAAAAAAAAAAGATTGAACTAAAAATTTTTTCTGGAGCTATCTATTTTCCTGGGCAGACAGATAAGATATCCCGACATAGCGGCATTTTGATACCACCAGGAAAGATAAATTACAAGGAAGCCAAAAATTTGAAAAATTGGCTCTATGTCCAACGGATCACTCTTAATCATAAAAAGTATTTTGTTTTTATTCGACCCGTAGTCACATATGAAATAACCGATGGTATCAATTTAGCAACACTTTTCCCTCAGGATCTGTTGCAAGAAAGGGATAGTATGCAACTTCAAGTTTTCAATTATATACTTTATGGAAATGGCAAAGTCACTTGGGGAATTTATAACACAAGTATTCAATTAGTACGTACTTGTTTAGTATTGAATTGGAACCAAGACAAAAAAAGTTCGGCTATCGAAAAGGCCCGTGTTTCTTTTGTTGAAGTAAGGATAAATGGTATGATTCGAGATTTTCTAAGGATCGATTTTATGAAATCAGCTCTTTCGTATATCGGGAAAAGGAAGGATCCCCCCCTTTTTTTTGATGATGGATCAGAGTATACCAATAGGAATCCTTTTTTTTCCACTTATTTAAAAACAAAACTTCAACAATCGTTTAACCAAAATCAAGGAACTATTCGTACGTTGTTAGGTAAAAATAAGGAACGTCAGTCTTTTTTAGTTTTATCATCATCCAATTGTTTTCGAATGGGTCCATTCATACTCAACGATGTAAAATATCACAAAGAATCCAGTAAAAAAGATCGCCCAATTCCAATTAAAAATTCTTTAGGTCCTTTAGGAATAGTCCTTAAGTTTGCAAATTTTTTTGTATTGTACCATTTAATAACTCATAATCAGATCTTGGTAAATAATTTTTTACCATTTTACAATTTAAAACAAACTTTTCAAGTCCTTAAATATCAATATTATTTAATGGATGAAAATTTAAGAATTTATAATCCCTATTTTTGTAGTAACATCATTTTGAATTTATTCAATTTGCATTGTTATTACCATTTTTGTGACAAAACATCTCTAAAGATGCGTCTTGGACAATTTCTTTGTGAAAATTTATGTATAACAAAAAATGGACTGCACTTAAAATCAGGTCAAGTTCTAATTGTTCAGTTTGATTCTGTAGTAATAAGATCGGCTAAGCCCTGTTTGGTTACCCCAGGAGCAACAGCTCACGGTCATTATGGGGAAATCATTTCGGAAGGGGATACTTTAGTTACCTTTATATATGAAAAATCGAGGTCTGGTGATATAACGCAAGGTTTGCCAAAAGTGGAACAAGTCTTAGAGGTTCGGTCAGTTGATTCAATATCCATCACTCTAAAAAAGCGGATTAATGGTTGGAACGAACGGATAACAAAAATTCTTGGAATTCCGTGGGGATTCTTGGTTGGGGCTGAGCTAACTATAGCGCAAAGTCGTATCTCTTTGGTTAATAAGATCCAAAAGGTTTATCGATCCCAGGGGGTGCAGATTCATGATAGGCATATCGAAATTATTGTACGGCAAATAACATCCAAAGTCTTGGTTTCAGAGGATGGAATGTCTAATGTTTTTTTGCCTGGAGAACTAATTGGATTGTTTCGAGCAGAACGGACGGGACGCGCTTTGGAAGAAGCGATCTGTTACCGAACTATCTTATTAGGAATAACGAGAGCATCTCTGAATACTCAAAGTTTTATATCGGAAGCAAGTTTTCAAGAAACTGCTCGAGTTTTAGCAAAAGCGGCTCTCCGAGGCCGTATTGATTGGTTGAAAGGACTCAAAGAAAACGTTGTTCTGGGGGGGATGATACCTGTTGGTACTGGATTCAAGGGATTCGTACACCGCTCAAATCAACATAAGAGCATTTCCTTAAACAAAAAAACCAAGAATATATTCAAGAGAGATATTTTATTTTACCACAGGGAATTGTTAGATTATTGCTTTTCAAATAATTTAGGTAATGAATCAAAATAACAATTATTTTAGGGATTTAATACAAGAGATTCATCCTTTTTAGTTATTTAATATTTATTTAGTAATAAATTAAGGAAACTCAAAAAAAAAATAACGAATAGAAAGGGATTTTAGGTTTGGTTTGTGTATCAATGGCCAATCCACGTTAAAAATGAAAAAGAAGGTTCCGTTGGAACAATTATTTATTTCAGGATACCTTATCTCTTTATTAAAAAAAGAGTTAACGTTTGTGGAGAAATGACAAGAAGATATTGGAACATCAATTTGGAAGAGATGATGGAGGCGGGAGTTCATTTTGGTCACGGTACTCGAAAATGGAATCCTCGAATGTCATCTTATATCTCTGCAAAATGTAAAGGTATTCATATTTTAAATCTTACCAGAACTGCTCGTTTTTTATCAGAGGCTTGTAATTTAGTTTTTGATGCAGCAAGTAGAGGAAAACAATTTTTAATTGTTGGGACAAAAAATAAAGCAGCTGATTCAGTAGCATGGGCTGCAATAAGGGCTCGATGTCATTATGTTAATAAAAAGTGGCTTGGGGGTATGTTAACGAATTGGTCCACTACAGAAACAAGACTTCATAAATTCAGGGACTTACGAATGGACCAAAAGGCGGGAAAGCTCATCCGTCTCCCGAAGAGAGATGCCGCGGTGGTGAAGAGACAATTATCTCACTTGCAAACATATCTGGGCGGGATTAAATATATGACAGAATTACCTGATATTGTAATCATCGTTGACCAACAAAAAGAATATACAGCCGTTCGAGAATGTATTACTTTGGGAATTCCAACGATTTGTTTAATCGATACAAATTGTGACCCGGATCTTGCCGATATTTCGATTCCGGGAAATGATGATGCTATATCTTCAATCCGATTAATTCTTACTAAGTTAGTATTTGCAATTTGTGAGGGTCGTTCTAGTTATTTAAGAAATCCTTGATTTTATTATATTATTATACTACTAAAAAAAAATTAACAATTCAATTAGAAATTATAAAATTAATCCCTATACTTTATAATAGAATTGGTTACTTTCCTGAATAAAAAAAGCATATAATATTATATATAACTAATAAATAATAAGAATTAAATCGGTACCCTAAATAAAAAAAAGTAGACGAGAAAGAGATGATGGAATCAAAATAAATTTTTAAGTTATATTTCTGTCAGAGGACAATATGAATATTCTCTCATATTCAATCAACACACCGGGGTTATATGATATATCTGGTGTGGAAGTAGGTCAACATTTTTACTGGCAAATCGGGGGGTTGCAAATCCATGGCCAGGTACTTATAACTTCTTGGGTTGTAATTGCTATCTTACTAGGATCGGTTGCTATAGCTGCGCGGAATCCACAAACCATTCCAACAAGTGGTCAGAATTTTTTTGAATATGTCCTTGAATTCATTCGAGATGTGAGCAAAACTCAAATTGGAGAAGAATATCGCCCTTGGGTTCCCTTTATTGGAACTATGTTTTTATTTATTTTTGTTTCTAATTGGTCAGGGGCCCTTTTCCCTTGGAAAATCATAAAGTTACCTCACGGGGAGTTAGCCGCACCCACAAATGATATAAATACTACTGTTGCATTAGCTTTACTCACGTCAGTAGCCTATTTCTATGCGGGTCTTACAAAAAAAGGATTAGGTTATTTTGGTAAATACATTCAACCAACTCCAATTCTTTTACCCATTAATGTTTTAGAAGATTTCACAAAACCCCTATCACTTAGTTTTCGACTTTTTGGAAATATATTAGCGGATGAATTAGTAGTTGTTGTTCTTGTTTCTTTAGTACCTTTAGTGGTTCCTATACCTGTCATGTTCCTTGGATTATTTACAAGCGGGATTCAGGCTCTTATTTTTGCAACTTTAGCCGCAGCTTATATAGGCGAATCCATGGAAGGTCATCATTAATTAGTCTTAGTCGATTTTTTAGTTTAGATGTTTCGAAGAATGATTAGAAAATCTGATGGAATTTGAGAGACAATAGGTGGTTTACATTATGTAAGAAACATATGTATATTTGTATATTATTTTATATTCGAGGAATTTATTAAATTGACAAGTAAGTTATATATGAATATTTCATTTGCACTACTAAAATTTAGCTAGAGATGCCAACTGAAGTCTTTCTTGTTTCGTTTATAACTGTGAATTTTTTGACTAAAAAAAATCGAAAGATGGCGCCTTTCTTTAATGAGAAAATTCAAAAATATTAATTAATATTTGGCATTTTTATTTAAAATCATTTCTATTGGATGGATATTAGAATGAAATAATTAAGTTCTAATTCATTGGTTGATTGTATCATTAACCATTTATTTTTTTTGTGTGTGAGGAACTTATTTATCATGAATCCACTTATTTCTGCCGCTTCCGTTATTGCTGCTGGATTGGCTGTAGGACTTGCTTCTATTGGACCTGGCGTTGGTCAAGGTACTGCTGCAGGCCAAGCTGTAGAAGGTATTGCGAGACAGCCCGAGGCAGAGGGAAAAATACGAGGTACTTTATTACTTAGTTTAGCTTTTATGGAAGCTTTAACAATTTATGGGTTGGTTGTAGCATTAGCCCTTTTATTTGCAAATCCTTTTGTTTAATCCGAGAAAAGGAACAGAAGTATGAGAAATCTATATTTCTTTTAGGGTCTTGAACGTATTGGTTCTTTTTAACACTATATATTAAAATTTCGTCCTTACACCATTACTTAGTCATTCAGAAAATAACCCAAGGGAAGGACTGATGAAGACTTACACTCGTTTTCTTCCTTCCCTTTCTTTAGAGTGCTCGAACAAAAGAGCTATTTCGTAATTCACATGAAACCTAGTACCTAATAATTAATTCGCATAAATTAAAGTATTATTGTTATTGGGAATCTGAATTGAAAAACAAAAATTCATTTTCAACCTATTTTGTATTTATAAGTAATAAATAAGTGAAGCAATACAATGATTTTTTTAGTTTATCTATAATAAGGAGATCGTATGAAAAATGTAACCGATTCTTTCGTTTTCTTGGGTCACTGGCCATCCGCCGAGAGTTTTGGGGTTAATACCGATATTTTAGCAACAAATCTAATAAATCTCAGTGTAGTAATTGGTGTATTAATCTTTTTTGGAAAGGGAGTGTGTGCGAGTTGTTTATTTCAAGAATAGGTTGGATCCAACCAGCTGTACTTCTTTTTTCTTTACTTTATAACTAGGGACAAAAGGTACATGATTTCGCGAATTACTTCTGAATCTGAATCAATTATATGTAAAAACCATAGCATTTCGTGAGTTGTTGGGAAATATACTTTGATTCTCTATCAACCAATAATGTGGGCCCATTATAATGGTTAAAACTAAACGCTTTGAAGTCCAGGTGCAGCAGTGTATTCTTTCTACCACTATGGTAATACCAAGACAATTTAAAATAAAGTTCTCCATTTATTGATATAGAACACTCGTAGCGATAAATTTATTAATTTAGAATGAAATATTAAAAATGCTAAAAAGGCTGAGTCGATGACCTACATATAAAAAACATTTTTGGATTTGAAAAAAAAAAACAATTTTGCTGACAATTACTTTTTTGGCTCAGAAGAGTCCTCCTTATGGGCTAGTTTTGATTAGCACTTGTTTTCAATTTTGTTCAAATTAACCATAAAAGAGAAGATAGGTTCATTACATTCAAAAAAAAGTATGGAAATTCACCATAAATAATTGAAGTAATTGAGCGTGAGAGCCAAATGAATTGAAAAATTCAAGTTTGGTTCGGGAAGGGATCATGAACATTTTAAAATGAATGGAAAGATAATCTACTTTCATTAAGTGATTTATTAGATAATCGAAAAAAGAGGATCTTTAATACTATTAGAAATTCAGAAGAACTACGCGGAAGGGCCATTGAACAACTGGAAAAAGCCCGGGTTCGCTTACGGAAAATAGAACTAGAAGCGGATCAGTTTCGAGTCACTGGATATTCGGAAATAGAACGAGAAAAAATGACTTTGATTAATTCAACTTCTAAAACTTTAGAACAATTAGAAAATTACAAAAATGAAACTATTCAGTTTGAACAACAAAGAGCGATTAATC